ATAATTACATTAATAATTGCATTGACAATTATCTTTATTATCAAATCCGTATTGGGAGTTCAATTCTAAGCGGTAGTAATAATTACAGTGATACTTCTATTTTGAGTTACATTTTGAGTGAATGTAGAAGTCTAAGAACTATCACAAATGATAGTAATTTAACTAGAAGAGAAAATCTTGATGTAACTCAAAAAAATAGGGATTTGTGGGTTCAATGTGAAAATTGTTATTTCTTAAATTTTAAAAAAGTGTTCACAAATATCCACCTTAATATTTGTGAACAATGTGGATATCATTTGAAAATGAGCAGTTCAGATAGAATTGAACTTCTGATTGATCCGGGCACTTGGAATCCTAGGGATGAAGATATGGTTTCGGTGGATCCCCTTGAATTTAATTCGGAGGAGGAACCCTATAAAGATCGTATTAATTCTTATCAAAGACAAACAGGGTTAACTGAAGCTGTTCAAACAGGTATAGGTCAACTAAATGGTATTCCTGTAGCAATTGGGGTTATGGATTTTGAGTTTATGGGAGGTAGTATGGGATCAGTAGTCGGAGAAAAAATAACCCGGTTGATTGAATATGCTAGTAATAAATTACTACCCCTTATTATAGTATGTGCTTCCGGAGGAGCACGCATGCAAGAAGGAAGCTTGAGCTTAATGCAAATGGCTAAAATCTCATCTGTTTTATATGATTATCAATCAACTAAAAAGTTATTTTATGTATCAATTCTTACATCTCCTACTACTGGTGGGGTAACAGCCAGTTTTGGTATGTTGGGAGATATCATTATTGCCGAACCCAACGCTTACATTGCATTTGCCGGTAAACGGGTAATTGAACAAACATTGAATAAGACAGTACCTGAGGGTTCACAAGCCGCAGAATATTTATTCCATAAGGGTTTATTTGATCCAATCGTCCCACGCAATCTTTTAAAAGGCGTTCTAAGTGAGTTATTTAAGTTGCACGCTTTTTTTCCTTAAAAAAAAAATAAATAAAGTCGAGAATGAAAGTCAATTCTTTGTGGCCAAAAGTTTTTTTATCATAATAAAAAAAATGAGATGAAAGATAAAAAATTCGATTATTAGATTAATATAGCTATATGTCGAAAGCGTATTTTGTTAGTTCTATATTCTTTGCACTTTTTATATACTATAGTCACTTTTATAGAATAGATAGAAGAATTAATTAATTCTAATTATTAATTAAGTAATAAATTAAATTAATATAATAACATAATAACAAAAAAAATATAACAAACAGGTTAGTAGATCGAGGTACCCATTCTATGACAACTATTAACTTTCCCTCTATTCTTGTGCCTTTAGTAGGCCTAGTATTTCCGGCAATTGCAATGGCTTCTTTATTTCTTCATGTTCAAAAAAACAAGATTGTTTAAGTCCTGTGGTCCAAATCTCAGTTTTTAAATTGAATCATAACACCTATATCTATTTAGCAGAATGGTATATTATGTGATTTTTTACGAACATAACTGAAAGAGTACTTATGCATATAGAAACATGGCTATAGGGGTAGAATTTTTCTAACTAATTGGATAAATTACTCTTAAACTAAAAAAAAGATATAAATATAAAGTAAATCGTCACATCAGATATAGTACTAGTTGATGAGAGTTATGTCTGAAACATAACAAAGCAAGGAAAGTGCAATTCCTTTAGGGTATTCAAATTAAATGGAATCAGATCTACTATGAATTGGCGATCAGAACGTATATGGATAGAACTTATAACAGGCTCTCGAAAAATAAGTAATTTCGGCTGGGCCGTTATCCTTTTGTTAGGTTCATTAGGATTCGTATTGGTTGGAATTTCTAGCTATCTCGGTAGAAGTTTTATATCGTTATTTCCCGACCAGCAAATTCTTTTTTTTCCACAAGGGATCGTGATGTCTTTCTATGGAATCGCGGGCCTCTTTATTAGCTCCTATTTGTGGTGTACAATTTCGTTGAATGTAGGTAGTGGTTATGATTTTTTCGATAAAAAAGAAGGAATCGTATGTATTTTTCGTTGGGGATTTCCGGGAAAAAATCGTCGCATCTGTCTCCGATTTCTTATAAAAGATATTCAGTGTATTAGAATAGAACTTAAAGAGGGTATTTATACTCGTCGTGTCCTTTATCTGGAAATAAGAGGCCAGGGGGCCATTCCTTTGACCCGTACGGATGAAAATTTGACTCCACGAGAAATTGAACAAAAAGCTGCTGAATTGGCCTATTTCTTGCGTGTACCAATTGAAGTATTTTGAAATGATAATTTCTTAATTCGGAGTAAAATAAAAAATCTACAATACTAATACTCTTTTTCGAACTCTTTTTTGAGCATACCTACCTTAATGGAAATGTCATTAGAACGCCTACTCGAGTCAAAGCAGACGTATACAAAACAACCCAAAAGGTACACTTTTGAAAATATAAAGAGGGGGTCTTTGGATGGCAATACACTCAATTCAGTAACAAATCATAAAAAAAAAGAGATGAAATTCATGGATTGGATACTTGTAATAGACTTCATGTTTGATAGAACTATGCGATCTAGATCGCATAGAGTCGACGAATGCGACGAGTTCATAAACAATTTATAGCTGAAAAAAATGGAAAAAAAGAAAACATTTATTGCTTTTCTCTATCTTGTATCTATAGTCTTTTTACCCTGGTGGCTCGCGCTATCATGTCAAAAAAGTTTGGAATCCTGGGTTACTAATTGGTGGAATACTAAGCAATCGGAAACTTTTTTGAATGATATTCAAGAAAAGAGTTTTCTAGAAAAATTCATCGAATTCGAAGAGCTACGCTTGTTGGACGAAATGGTAAAGGAATACCCAGAAACACATCTCCAAAAACTTTGTATCGGAATCCACAACGAAACGATTCAATTGATCAAGATGTATAATGAGGATTCTATCCATATGATTTTGCAATTTTCGACAAATATAATATGTTTCTTTATTCTAAGCGGTTATTCTATTCTGGGGAATAAAGAAGTTATTCTTCTGAATTCTTGGGTTCAGGAATTCTTATATAACTTAAGTGACACAATAAAAGCCTTTTCTATTCTGTTATTAACTGATTTATGTATCGGATTTCATTCACCCCACGGTTGGGAACTAATGATTGGTTCTATCTACAAAGATTTTGGATTTGCTCATAATGATCAAATTATATCGGGTCTTGTTTCCACTTTTCCAGTCATTCTAGATACAATTTTGAAATATTGGATTTTTCACTATTTAAATCGTGTATCCCCATCACTTGTAGTGATTTATCATTCAATGAATGACTGAAAAGAAAAAAGATATACAGATATAAATCAAATTTGAATTTCTAATTCGAATGTTTCTTTTTTTTGTAAATAAACATAAACAAAGCATTCAAAATCATACTTTATCTTTCCATTTTTCACCAGCCAAGGCAGGCAGTTCTTTCTATATTCCAGTAAATTATATATTATTATTCCCGTAATATTATTTCTTATTTCATTAAAATTTGAATTAAATTCCGTTTTAAGTTTCAGTTAAAGTAAATAGCAGAATCGCGGATAGGAAACTATACTAGCAACCTACCCAATTTATTGTAGAAATTTTCGGGATGAATGATTGGACCATGCAAATGCAAATTATAAATACTTTTTCTTGGATAAAAGAACAGATTACTCGATCCATTTCCATATCGCTCATGATATATATAATGACTTGGCCCTCCAGTTCAAATGCATATCCCATTTTTGCGCAGCAAGGTTATGAAAATCCGCGAGAAGCGACTGGGCGTATTGTATGTGCCAATTGCCATTTAGCTAACAAACCCGTGGATATTGAGGTTCCCCAAGCGATTCTTCCTGATACTGTATTTGAAGCAGTTGTTCAAATTCCTTATGATATGCAATTAAAACAAGTTCTTGCTAACGGCAAAAAAGGGGGGTTGAATGTAGGGGCTGTTCTTATTTTACCTGAGGGGTTTGAATTAGCCCCGCCCAATCGTATTTCTCCAGAGATAAAACAAAAGATCGGAAATCTTTCTTTTCAGAGCTATCGTCCCAATAAAAAAAATATTATTGTGATAGGTCCTGTTCCCGGGCAAAAATATAGTGAAATCACCTTTCCTATTCTTTCCCCGGACCCTGCTACTAAGAAAGATGTTCATTTCTTAAAATATCCGATATATGTAGGTGGTAACAGAGGAAGGGGTCAGATTTATCCTGACGGAAGCAAGAGTAATAATACTGTTTATAATGCCACAGCGGCGGGTATAGTCAAGAAAATTGTACGAAAAGAAAAAGGCGGATACGACATAACCATAGCGGAGGTCTTGGATGGACGTGAAGTGGTTGATATTATCCCGCCAGGACCAGAGCTTCTTGTTTCAGAGGGTGAATCTATCAAACTTGATCAACCATTAACGAGTAATCCGAATGTGGGTGGATTTGGTCAGGGAGACGCAGAAATAGTCCTTCAAGACCCATTGCGTGTACAAGGTCTTTTGTTCTTCTTTGCATCTGTTATTTTGGCACAAATTTTTTTGGTTCTTAAAAAGAAACAGTTCGAGAAGGTTCAATTGTCCGAAATGAATTTCTAGATTCGTGGATTTATCAACATCAAGCTCGTAACAAGAACCTAATTCGTATTGAAAATTCTTTGACAATTTGAGATAATCAATAATAAAATTCGGAGAAGGTTTATTTATATTCTTTATTTACAAGATTTCTGAAACTACTTGTACTACATTATTATAAATATAAATATTATTAGTTATAATATAACTATTGGGAATAAAACTATTTGACTTTTTCACTTTTTTCAATCGAAATTGGAATGATGTTACTATTATCATCTATCCAATTTCAAGGTCATAGAGTGAATCAAAAGTTTGTTATTCGAGAATCAAATTCTACTAGCTACTAGCCTAAGTGGAGAATATAACGAAAAAATAGAAATGAAAGGAAAAATGATTCTAGGGGGCATTCCTTGGCTTCCTGGTT